ACGAGCCCATATTCTTGCTTTTCTATCAATCTCTAATTCTGATCTTCCTCCCCAATCTGATATTATAGTCCCGGTATAGATAAAAATTCCTTTATGGTCCAATTCTGAACGATAATAAATGCCGGGACTTTGCAATATTTGATTGATCACAATTCTGTATATTCCATTTACTATGGAGATTCCCAAGGAATTCATTAGAGGAATATTTCCAATGAATATGGTCTGTTCTTGCATATCTTTACCGGGCTTCCAAATCAATCCTGCGGGTACATACAATTCAGAAGAATATGTGAGTGATTCATACACAGCATCTCTCTCTTTTATCAAAGGTTCTGCCAATTGATATGTTTCTACAAATAATTGAAATTCCATTTCTTGGTCTGTATCTTCAATTTTTGGAAACTTATGAAGTTCTTCGGCCAAGCCCCAATCAATGAACCTACAAAATCCCTCAAATTGTATCTGGCTAAACCCTGGTATTGTAGACATTCCCTCATTTCTATCCCGTAGCATCTTAATTCATTTTCCCGTTTTTCGAAAATCCCACTATTGGCCCACTCTTCATCGACCCATATGGGTCGACCGAGCAATCATGGAATGTATATTCTTTTTACTGAATCGCATGAAATTGTATAGAATTTCCTATATATGAAATACGTATTGGTATGTGTGTGTGGGAGGGGGGGGAATAAAGAGAAATTTTCATATAAAATTGCAATTTGCGAAGGATACAAATAGGAATGAATTAATAAAACATTCCTGGAAACAAAACTCCATCACTTCAACTTATGGAGTCCTATATAGAAGATAAAAAAAAGATCCCATTTGTACCTATCATTAGGATATTATTATCAGGTTGGGTAGTTGAAATAGATTCAGGATTTGATCCATTCTCTAGGAATGAGATAAAGATAGGATAATAGAGTGTCGAATTGATTTTAACACTTAACTTATTTCATTAATTCCATTGTTCAAAAAAAAATGGCAAAGAAAGGGGCATTTTTGTCTCTTTTGAAATTAGTAAAATACGATTGAAGTGCGTAAGAAGAGTTTGATTTATACTTATTAATACATATATACATGTGGCTATTTCCCTATCTGCATATCCCATTTTTTATCGCAATTCTATTTGCAGCAACAGAGGTGATGCTATATCTTTTGATCAAATTTCAATTCAATTCATTCAAAAAAAAATATTGAATGCAATATTCAACAAGCACGACTATTCACTATAAGATATAAGAGGGGATGCCCGGACAAGGCACCGACTGGATGTCCGTGTGATAATGTATGTTCTAGGGTTTACATAAACACATAATTGTTGTTATAATTGAAATGGAAAAAGATTTCTTATTGAAAATAATTGATACGAATTAGTCGGATATCCGCTTTCTTTTCTTTTTTCTTTAAGAAAAAGAAAGAATGGCAAATCAAAATACAAAAGCCGTTCATGAATTCTCGGTGAATAGTTCATAGTTCCCATTTTTCCTTATTTTTTTGATTCTGTGATTGGGAATCCGCTTTTTTGAATAGAAAAAAGAAAGGAGAAGTTATTATTCGATTAAGAATCGCTCAAATTCTGATTATATCAGATTATATTAAGTTAAGTGCTGTATGTCTGTTTTGAAAGGCTATACAATCAAGAGATCCACTAGATCTAAAACAGAAGGATTTTGTCCTTTTTGAAAAGGATAAAGAAACCGTAAGATCCAATTCAAATCAGAGAGAAAAGGAAGTGTTTAATAAATCCTCCAAAAGAAGATTTCCATCTATATCGATTTTGTTTGTATCGTTTTGGCGGCATGGCCGAGTGGTAAGGCGGGGGACTGCAAATCCCTTTTTCCCCAGTTCAAATCCGGGTGTCGCCTGATCAACAAAAGATATAAAATCCCTTACCGCCAAAATAGAAGTAAAAAAAATATTGCCCGGCCCCGGCGAAAGTGTAGTCATATGCATATATAGGTATAAGGGCTGTTCATACTAGATTTATACAATCTGGAGGTTCCATAAAAGACTTGCATTTTTTTTATGTTCTTATGAAAGGCAACAAAACAAACAATGGATTTTTCCTACATGTTCCATTAATAACCATTTCCTTAAGACTTCCGAAATAGTTGTATATCTTCTTTATGCTTAATACTTTCTGATTCTACCAGAAATCAAATCACAAGAAATCTTGTTAAGAATACATTTTTTGTATTAGTTCATCAATTAGGTCAGACATTTTGACTCTTCCCCACAGATTTCGCTATTATTAGTTATCAATAATGGAATAATTCCTTCATTTTCATAAAGATAGGGGACATAATTGGCATGGATATAGTAAGTCTCGCTTGGGCTGCTTTAATGGTAGTCTTTACCTTTTCCCTTTCGCTTGTAGTATGGGGAAGAAGTGGACTCTAGCGGCACTATTAATAAAGTTAAGTTGAATAATTGAACTGTATCAATTTGGAATAGATCGTTATGAGAAGGGTTTTGTTGTTTTTTTTTTAATTTCGATTTTCCAAAGAAATTTTATTGGAAGACGGTAATATATGAATGAGAACCTTTAGATCAAACAAATATGGAAATAATTGGATTCCGATATTACTCGTATTTATAAACTTAAATTAATATTAATAATAGTAATAGTAAAAGTAATACAAAGAATAGGAAATTTTTCCTACCGAAGTCTTCCTATTCCGAAATATTGCAAACTACTATGCATAAAAAGATGTTGCTGTGTTGGGTGAGCCGCGCCTATTTACCGTTTTTACTCCTACGAATTTTTTTTTATGCTTTATTTTTTAACGCACAACTAATCTCATATCGTGGTTCAAGCATGAAAAATTTGCGAGGTTTACTTCTGCTTTTCCAAACCCGAAGAAGTTATTATATAACCCCTTGGATCGTGTGTTAACAGCTCAATCGAATTACTGGAATGCGAAAAAAACTTTTTTGGTAATATATAACCATACAACCCTTCCTTTCCTCATTGATTGTTTCGAGAGACCCCGAGATCCGTGCTGAGACTAATCAGAAATCTAGGCATTAGAGGAGTTGAACTTCGACGATTTCCGATCGATCAAAATCAACACAATGGGTATATTGAAGAGATAGAATTGGGGTGTTGTTTCTATGTACATATCATATATGTAATATACATGTCAGTATATGTACCTAATTCGCATGTACATATATCGAGACCATATCTTTATATAATATGACTGTATAGAATATACTAACAGATAGTGTAGTAGAAAGGACTATATGAACTTTTCTACCACACTATCCATTAGTGTACTTAGATTGTTAGTTCCGTCCTGCTTATTTCGTTTAAATTTCTTCTTTTATTCTTATGAGGAGCTAATAATTCAAAGTTTGAGTCAAATTAATCATTTTGACTAACCGTTTTTACGTAGATGATAAGTAAAAAAGCAGTAGGAACTAGAATGAATAGCACAGTAGCAATAAATGCGAGAATATTAACTTCCATAATCTCATCGGTTTTTGCTTCGCAATAACGCGGGATCTAATCCCATAGAAGAAAGTATTTCTTCTGTAATATAAACGCAATAGGTGGATTGCATCTTGATGATAATGAATCGGATTCATATTACGAATAACAATATCTGATCTATTAAATGGATTCATCGTCGAAAATGGAATAGTATAACATAAGAGGACCTTTTATCCATATAAAAAGTGGAATCGCCAATCCAATCTCGAATCCCATCGAATTTCTCCTATTTTTCCACTCTATACTTTGATCTTTATTTCTTAATTTTATAGAAACGACCAATCGCGGTCCTTATAACAATCATCTAATCTAAGACGGAGTGCCGTCTGACCGGTGCGATATTCCATTGGCCGCATACCTAAATAGTAGGAGTCAAATGGAAAAGGGACGAGTTCGAAACAAAGTGTTTTTTTTCGTGGTCCAATCCTCTTAGATAACCGATAAATGTAATAAAGGCGGATTACAGGTATAAAAAATCGAATATTCCGACAAATTCACTATTTTAGTTTAGGTTTTAGTTAGTAACTTTTTTCTTCCTTGGATTGGAACTGGGATACGTACACCCAACTTCGACATGCAATTTGGATGAGATAGATAGATTATTTTCAATTATTAATTAAGTAAGGTTCCACAAAAAATTGGAACTAGAAGCTAGAAAAGGAGTTTTCGTCGAAAAAATGTCCCAGTCGGGTAACTCCATGAATTTTATTGTGTATCGTAACAAATACCGTTTTTTTGATATGTACCCTTGGAAGCATATGGATACTTTATTCTATTTCATTGATCGGGAGTAATCAAAAAAGTGAAACTGGTCATGAGTACGGCGATACCTCCAACTACACATGTCTCTTCCCCGTCAATCAATATTAAAGTAATTGAACTTCTTTGTTTGATTCGAATTCGAATCAAACAAAGAAGTTCAGGATCCTTCAGGTGACAGGATCCCGCCTTGCGCCCCCTCTCTTCACAGAAAATAGAGAAAAAAAAAATGGATGGATTCACCGCGCCGGATCCGATGTCGGGACTGACGGGGCTCGAACCCGCAGCTTCCGCCTTGACAGGGCGGTGCTCTGACCGATTGAACTACAATCCCAGAATCCCGGGGTGAGTTTTACAGGATATCTACTATTTTTTTTTAATTTCATTTGAATCATTTATATTTCAAATAGTTTTTCTTATAATAAAGACAAATAGTTTTTCTTATAATAAAGACAAAGACGGCTATTTGAAATACTGCACATGGATAGAAACTAGAGTGAGAATGACAGGATTCCTAGGAATCCTGTGGTTATTACCAATAACCAGATCCAAACACGGTAGAAATCAAAAAAAAGGGGATGTTACAGACAAATTTTGTCCCCTTTTGGCTATCGGGCACTTCTAGAGGACAAATCCATTTGGTTACATCATTCTTATGGGAATGGCGAATTAGTGGGCCGAGCTGGATTTGAACCAGCGTAGACATATCGTCAACGAATTTACAGTCCGTCCCCATTAACCGCTCGGGCATCGACCCCGGAAGAAGAAATTCGAGGTTTATTGATAATCCACGATTTACTTCTTTTCGTGGAACCTTACCCCCAGGGGAAGTCGAATCCCCGCTGCCTCCTTGAAAGAGAGATGTCCTGACCACTAGACGATAGGGGCATACCTGCCCGACCGCCATCATACTACGATCATAGTATGCTCCGTTTTTTGGAATTGTCAATATAATGACTCAATATTTGTCATTTATGAACATCATATAACAAAGTTATATGGTCTTTTAGGGATTGATTTGTCCGACAGACAGAAAAAGATGAAATGTCAAATTCTATTTTATTTATTCCATTTTAACTCATTAATTTTAATTAACTCATCACTCGGATTGAATATGCTGATTTCTATCTCACTCTTAAGACGGAAAATTCATTCAAAAACGATAGCATTTTTGTTTTGATTAATTCAAAATCATTATGTAGAAATCTAGGAAGGGATTCAATGAAATATATTCTTGGATCTATGTTAGATTAGTACACGTATAAATAAGTAAATCTCTTCTTGATAGGATAGAGGAATAAAAGAAATTAGGATGGCCGTGAAAGAATTCATAGCACGGCTGCTATTAAAAAAATCCGAATTGGATTACTTTTTTTTACTATAGAACTTGAACTTCCGGGGTAAATTCAATTTATTATTATTTTTCTGAATGATCCCCTATTCATACATGTATCTATATCTTACTGTATCTATATATCTATATATATAGATAATATATATAGTATCTACATAGGTAATGCAGTAGACTCATAACAACCAATGGCTTTTTCTAAATTTTAGATAATGGGCCCTTTTAACTCAGCGGTAGAGTAACGCCATGGTAAGGCGTAAGTCGTCGGTTCAAATCCGATAAAGGGCTTTTCAAAAAAATTCCGCGGTCCAAAATCTTAGACTTTTTAGCAGATAATACAAAATACATTTTTTATCTTTATTCCCGCTTATCTTTCCTAAAGAAAATCACTTATTTTAGAAAAAATAAGCCCGCATGATGAATTTTTCAGTCGAATGAATTCAAGTTGAACGTTTATTCATTCAAACGAAATGTTTGTTCATTAAGATGGGTTCATTGGGATTCATTAGGATAAGATAATAAGTAATCACATTAATTAGAATTCGATTAAGAGGATTGCTATGTCACTACAGGTTATACTTCTCCCCATTTTTCGTTTCATTATTATTATTATCCTATTCCTATTTTCTTTTAGCCCTGGTACATCGACCTATTATGGATACCCGACCGGGGTTATGAACCACTAAACAAAAGTCTTCCTACTTCTCAATAAAACATATCGGAAAAATTCGAAACAAAGAAAAGAAAAAGTAAGTGGACCTGACCCATTGAATCATGAATATATCATCTATTCTGATATTAAAAAATAGTCGATACAGATAAAGTTGTCGAAAGCGGGCGAGCTTTTTTAGTTCCTTGGACCGCGCACGAATTTGTCGATATTTCCGATTGAATCCTCTTCTCTTGTTTGTTCATAAATGCTCCATAGGAATAAATCACTATTCCTTTCTTCCACCGAAAAGTATTTCTTTCGAATCACAAATCTATTTCAATATCTTTCTTTTTTTATGATTCCATAACATAAAAAAGGACCCATTTCTATCTATATAGGATTTCGATATGGATATCAGATCATCGCTCCATTTCATGTGCCTAAAATTTCCACATCGATATATCAGATATTTTTGTTCCGCCAATGCAACGGAGAACGAATACGAGAAAACAACTTTCATTTTAAACCCCAATTTCCTATTTTATTTAATTTCGATTTCTTTTAGAGATAAGAACAAAAATAAAGAGCGAATTTTTTTTCTTCTGACGGATAAAGGGAAAGGGGAAAGGGGGAAATTTTCGAAATTTCTTTTTTTGTTCCGCCCTCAAAAAAAGGTATACTCTGGGGTTTTCGATTTATCCGAAGGAAATAGAACTTCGGAAAAAGGAGACAATAACAAACAAAAAACAATCCAATAAAGAAAAGTAATGTTATATAGGGTAGGGTACTGTAGTAGTTTTAGTGATAGTTATATATAAATAATAAATCTATGTTGTTATATATAAATATAACTATCTATGTTATATACTGTAGTATTTTACTATACACAAAACACAAAATGAAATTGGGAAAATCCATAGAGATTTTTATGGATCCTTTCTCAATATCACGGATAAGATCCAAGTATCATAATACTTGATCGAACGAGAAGATAGCTCTATCAACTAGTGGGGCTCGTTCGCTCTTCCACAGTGATTTCAAAAGGAATCATCTGATTGATGATTCATAAGACAATTCCGAGTTCGGGTGGCTATTAAGAAGAGGAAGAAATAGTCGAATCTGGCTCTTACCTATAGGTCAGTTTGATTTGTAGCCCCATACCGCGGGAAGGGGGGGGGTTGTATCTTCGATACCCATTCATGGAAAAGGGTATCGACGACTCTCTGTCCATGTTTATAG